AATTGGTTAAGGGACTTTAAAGTTCAATAAAAGAGTATTCAATGAAAGTCTTGGTAAAAGTTTTAGGACGTTACACAACGAAAATTACAAGGAGGCTTAGGCTTGCGATCTGTAAATTTCCTGAGAGAAAACTCAAAATTTATTATAAACTAAAAAATGTGAATTGAATCATCTTAGTAACATTTTAAAAATCAAACGAGAATTTGCGAGTATTGGTGAATGAAAGCAAAAGAAGTTAAAGTAATTGCTTTATGAAATTGTAATATTATAAAAGGTATTAATCCTGTAGTAAAGTTTTATTATTAACAAAAGTAGCGCGAATTTTATTGCGTGAACACAAGGAGAACCACCTTCTAAAACTTACAAAACTTTTAACCGATAGTGAATGAGTATTGTGAAAGAAAGACTAAAACATCCGTTAGGAATTAATTAATTGAATATTTTATATAGTTCGGAGTTTAATAAAACCACGAGTTGCCTTTTGCATAATGAATCAGCAAGTTAATACATATTGCAAGTATAAATTTTATTAAATTAAGCGCAGAGTAATGTGTATTAGACCTGAAACCAAGTGATCTAACCATAAACAAGCTGAAAGTTTATTAAATTAAATTGGAGGGCTGTACTCACATATGTAGCAAAATATGGAGATGATTTGTGGTTAGGGGTGAAAGATCAATCAAACTTGGAGATAGCCGGTTTTCCACGAAAAGTATTTTAGTACTACATGATTTAAATAAATTAAAGTTAGAGTAAATTAATTAAAGGATGGGGTATAAAAACTTACTGAATTTAATATAACTCCGAATTGAAATTTAATAATTAAATCATAGCCAGTCTTTAAGCGATAAGGTTTAAGAGACGAAAGGAAAACAATCCAGCCCATATACTAAGATCTTAAAATTATAACTTAGAGAAAAAAGATTTTAAGAAATTGCAAATAATTTAAGGTATGCTTAGAAGCAGCTCCCCATTAGAGAAAGCGTTTTAGCTCGTTATCCTTTTCTTAAAATTGAAAATAATGGAGACTATAAGTTATATATCGATGTAATGGATTAATACATATAACTGAAATTAATGGTAGTGGAACATTCTGTAATTTAAACTTATTTGAAAAAATAAAAATAAAATTCAGAAAAGCGAATGCTGATATGAGTAGCGTAAATCTTGTCTAAATCAAGATCATTTTATGTTGAAGGTTTTTAATGAAAATTCAGAAACATTAAGTTAGTCGGCCCTTAAAAACTAGGCGAAAGCTAAATTTGATAGGAATTTATTTTAGTAAAACCATTTATATGCATTTAAATGTGTGAAAAAAACTGAAATTTTATAATTGAAATAGTAAGGAAGTATTATTAAAATCTTAATTTTTCAAGAAAAAATTATAATATAAGACCGTACTTAAACCGACACTGGTAAACTGATTAAAAAAATTAAAATGAACGGGCAAATTATATTGAAGGAACTCGGCAAATTAACTCTGTACGCTCGCAATAAAGAGAACCTTATAATTTATAAGGTGGCACAAAATAAAAAGCAACGACTGGTTAACAAAACCACAGGACTCTGCAAATTTATAAAAAAGTATAGAGTCTGATGTCTGCCCGGTGCTTAAAAAAGAAAAAAATGAGTTAAAGCTCAAATTTGAATTCTGAGTAAACGGCGGTTCTAACTATAAGAATCCTTAGGTAGCGAAATTCCTTGACGGGTAAGTTCCGTCCTGCATGAATGGCTTAACGATTGCTTTACTGTCTCCAATATAAACCCGGCGAAATTACAAAACCTGTGAAAATGCAGGTTCCTTGCAGTAAGACGGAAAGACCCTAGATCCTTTACTCTAATTTTGTATTGTAAAATTATTTTTATTGTGTAGCGTAAGTGGAGGTAATTAACTAAAATGAAACACCACTCTCTAACAAATAATTTACTTATTAAATTATTATTTAAAATAGTGCAAAAAAGAGAGTTTACTTGGGATGAGTACCTCCTAAAATGTAACGGAGGTGTACAATGGTAAATTAAATACAATGGTAATTTTGCTTGACAATTAGATTCATAAATCAAATTGGGACGAAAGTCAGTCATAGTGATCCGGTATTTAAGTGTGGAATTAATACCGCTCAACAGATAAAAGGAACTCTAGGGATAACAGATTCATCGTGACTAAAAGTTCGTATTGACGTCACGGTTTGATACCTCGATGTCGACTCATCTTATCCTGAGATCGAAAAAGATTTCAAGGGTCTAGTTGTTCGCTAGTTAAAAAGGTACGTGAGTTGGGTTCAGAACGTCGTGAGACAGTTCGGTCCCTATCTACTGTAAGTAGGAAAAATAAAAAACTTACTTCTAGTACGAGAGGATCGAAGTAAATTAACCTCTAGTGAATTTGATTGTTATACCTATAGCAATGTCTAATAGCCAAGTTAATTAAATATAAGTACTGAAAGAATCAATTAGTACGAAAATTGTTTTTAAATTTTTCAAGAATCATCTAAACGAAAATTAGATTGATCGATTATAAAATGTAAGTTTAGTAATAAATTTAATTTATAAATACGAATTTATTCAAAACTTTAAACTTAACTTAACCAATATAAATGGCTCAAAAAACTAATCCTACTGGACTTAGACTTGGCGTTAATCAAGTTTGAGACTCAATCGTACAGAATTACGGTAGAAATCATAAAATTTATACCAATTTTGTAAAAAAACAATTTTTGTTCAACTATTTTCTTAATCAACATCCTGAACTCAGAAATACAGGGCTATTTTCTCAAAATTACTTAACGTTGAAATATGCCAGTAATTGTATTGATTTTACGCATAATGTAAAGATACTACAAACAAACGATAATTTTTCTAAGAACTCAACAGAAGAAATTCAACTAATTTTAAAAGGTATAAATGTAGCTGAAGCTAACATCAAGTTATTTTATATTTCCAAATCTGTTTTTACAGCTAATTTGTTAGCAATCTATGCAGTTTATCTTTTCAAGCGAAATTTAACCCTAAAAAAAATTATAACAAATCTAACTTTATTCTTGAAACGTCAATTAGAGGTGAAAAAAATAGTTTACTTAAAAAATGCTCCTCGAGAGCTTAAACTGATAGGTTTTAAAGTAAGAATTTCAGGAAGGTTTGAAAACACTAGAAATAGGATGGCAAAAGCCTATGAACAAAGTGTAGGGTCTCTTTCTATGGTATGTTTAAAAAATGTCATAGAATTTCATAATAAAATTATTTACACCAAACTTGGTGTTTGCAATTTGCAGATATGATTAATTTATAAAAATTAAAATGAGGCAAGTCTATAAAAAAACCCATAACAAATATAAAATTAAAGGCAAAAAAAAATTTAACTTTTTAACTTTTGGTTCTTGTGGATTAAAAGCTACCTCTTACGGTCGTATAACAAAAGAAAAGTGAGAATCAGTGCAATGGGCATTACGTAAAAAATTTAAAGCAGAGTTAAATACCAGTCAAAATAAAATATGAAACTTAGTTGAGTTAAATAATTCCTTAACAAAATTGAGTTTAGAATCAAGAATGGGGAAAGGAAAAGGTTTAGTATATACTCAAAGTAAATTTGTACGAGAAGGCTCGTTATTATTTGAATTTGATTCATTTCCACAACAATTTCATAAAGAAATTATCAAATTTTTGCAAAGTAGAGTTTCAATAAAGCTACAATTAGTTAAATTTTAATCATACATATGGGGGAGAAACTCAAAGGTTGAGTGTTAGTCTGTCGCATTAAAAGTTGCGGGTTCGAATCCCGTCTCTCTCGATCTAAATACAAACATTAAAAAAGTATAAAAACATAAAATAAAAATGGCGTCTTTCTTTACCAGTTGAATTTTTCGTTGAATTTTTTCGACAAATCACAAAGACATTGGAACTCTATATTTAATTTTTGGAGCATTTTCAGGTATTTTAGGAGGTTGTATGTCTATTCTAATTAGAATAGAATTAGCCCACCCAGGAAATCATTTATTATTAGGAAATCATCAAGTTTACAACGTATTAATTACCGCTCACGCTTTTTTAATGATTTTCTTTATGGTGATGCCTGTTTTAATAGGGGGTTTTGGTAATTGATTAGTACCTATAATGATCGGTAGTCCCGATATGGCTTTTCCTCGTTTAAACAACATTTCTTTTTGGTTGTTACCACCTTCTTTATGTTTACTTTTAACTTCAGCTATTGTAGAAGTAGGGGTAGGTACAGGTTGAACTGTATATCCACCATTGAGCTCAATTCAAAGTCATTCAGGAGGAGCTGTAGACTTGGCTATTTTTAGTCTGCACATTTCAGGAGCTTCGTCAATCTTAGGAGCAATTAATTTTATTTCAACCATTTTAAACATGCGTAATCCTGGGCAAACAATGTATCGAATCCCATTATTTGTTTGATCCATATTTGTAACTGCATTTTTGTTACTATTAGCTGTACCAGTTTTAGCTGGAGCTATCACAATGCTATTAACAGACCGCAATTTTAATACATCATTTTTTGACCCAGCTGGTGGAGGTGATCCTATTTTATACCAACATTTATTTTGGTTTTTTGGACACCCAGAAGTTTATATTTTAATTTTACCAGGATTTGGAATGGTTAGTCATATAGTTTCTACCTTTTCAAGAAAATCTGTATTTGGATACATTGGAATGGTGTATGCAATGGTATCTATAGGTGTACTCGGTTTTATTGTTTGAGCTCATCATATGTATACTGTTGGTTTAGATGTGGATACACGTGCTTATTTTACAGCTGCTACTATGATTATTGCAGTTCCGACGGGAATAAAAATATTTAGTTGGATAGCTACAATGTGAGAAGGCTCAATTCATTTTAAAACACCTATGTTATTTACTATAGGTTTTATTTTTTTATTTACTATAGGAGGTTTAACAGGAATTGTTTTAGCTAACTCAGGATTAGACATCAGCTTACACGATACTTATTATGTTGTCGCGCATTTTCATTATGTTCTTTCCATGGGAGCAGTATTTGCCATTTTTGCTGGTTTTTATTATTGATTTGGAAAAATTACAGGTGTTCAATATCCTGAGATATTAGGCCAAATTCATTTTTGATCAACTTTTCTTGGGGTAAATTTAACTTTTATGCCTATGCACTTTTTAGGATTAGCGGGAATGCCTAGACGAATTCCAGATTATCCTGATGCATATGCAGGGTGAAATTTAATAGCATCGTATGGATCATACATTGCAGCTTTTAGCACTTTATTCTTTTTTTATTTAGTGTTTATCTCTTTAACTTCGAGTAATCCTTGTGCTGCATCTCCTTGGGATTTTGATGAAGGTACGTTAAAACAAGGCAGTTCAAGTTTAGAGTGAATGGTAACTTCGCCGCCAGCATACCATACATTTGAGGAAATGCCGTTAATTTGTGAAACCGTAAAATAATAAATATGATAAAATTATTAATAGTTTTTTTTGTACTGACACTTTTGCCTAGTAAAAGTTTAAGCGATGCGGCTGAAAATTGACAGCTAGGATTTCAAGATCCAGCAACACCTATCATGGAAGGGATTGTAAATCTTCACCATGATTTAATGTTTTTTATTTGTGTAATTTCAGTATTTGTAACTTGAATGTTAGGGCGTACACTGTGACATTTTAACCAACAACAAAATAAAACCCCCTCGTCTTTATCTCATGGGACTTTAATTGAAATTGTCTGGACAGTAACACCAGCTTTTATTTTATTAATTATTGCAGTTCCATCTTTTTCTTTACTTTACGCAATGGATGAAATAATATCACCTGCTATTACAGTAAAAACATTAGGTCATCAATGATATTGAAGTTATGAATATTCTGATTACTTAAATGAAGAAAATGAGTCTATCATATATGATAGTTATATGATTCCAGAAGAAGATTTGCAAGATGGTCAACTTAGATTACTGGAAGTTGATAATCGTATGGTTGTACCAATTAATACGCACATAAGATTAATAGTCTCAGCCGCTGATGTTTTACATAGTTGAGCAGTACCTTCACTTGGTATTAAATGTGATGCAATTCCAGGCCGTTTAAATCAAACTTCTCTTTTTATAAAAAGAGAAGGTGTTTATTATGGTCAGTGTAGTGAAATTTGCGGTATAAACCACGGATTTATGCCTATTGTTGTAGAAGCAGTTTCTTTACCATACTATGTTGGTTGGATCTCAAATAAATTAAGTGAATAACATTAATAAATGAGATTATCAACTTCTCAAATTATATTTTTAGGGTTTCTTTTTCTTGTATTAATTTACCCTAATAGAATTTTTCCTGCAAAATTAATTAAATTTTGCAGGAATTTAATTAAGCAAGTCTTAAAAATAATTTCTAAAAATTCAAAATAAATTAATTATGACTCTTTTGTCTCAAATTTCTAAATCTGTTCAACGCCATCCTTTTCATTTAGTAGATCCTAGTCCTTGACCTTTCGTGGCGTCTCTAGCCGCTTTTTCGTGCGCGATTAGCGGGGTTATGTATATGCATGCTTTTAAAAGAGGTGGCTTTATTTTGTCGCTTAGCTTTTTGTCTTTACTAATTATTATGTTTGTTTGATGAAGGGATGTAATAAGAGAATCAACATTTGAAGGTCACCATACAGGAATTGTTCAACAAGGTTTACGTTACGGAATAATTCTTTTTATCATATCTGAAATTTTATTTTTCTTCGCATTTTTCTGAGCATTTTTTCACAGTAGTTTGTCACCTGGAGTTGAGATAGGATCAATATGACCCCCTAAAGGAATAAGTGTTATTGATCCATGAGAAATTCCCTTTTTAAATACTTTAATACTTTTATTGTCTGGGTGTACAGTTACGTGATCTCATCATGCAATCGTAGCAAATCTGCGTTCTCAAGCATTATTAAGTCTATTTTTGACTATTATTTTGGCTGTAATATTTACATCTTTACAAGCCTACGAATATAAATTAGCAGATTTTAGACTTTCAGATGGTATTTATGGTTCCACCTTTTATATGGCCACAGGATTTCACGGATTTCACGTATTTATCGGTACTATATCCTTACTAATTTGTTTAGTACGTTTAAACTGATATCAATTAACACAACAACATCATTTTGGCTTTGAATCAGCAGCCTGGTATTGGCATTTTGTAGATGTTGTATGGTTATTTTTATTTGTATCAATTTATTGATGAGGAGGGCTTTAAACTATGTTTAATATTACTATATCTATTCTAACTTTACTAATACTAATCTCACAAAATCTTTTGTTGTTAAATGAGGAATCATTAATTTTACTTTGCTTTATAGTTTTTACTTGATTGGTTTATAATAAACTTAAAACTTCAATACAATCTGATCTAAATTCTAAAGCATTAGATATACATAAATTGATTCAGTCATCATTTGATTATACATTAATTTCATTAAAATTAGAATTAAATACCCAACAAGAAGTTAAATCTTTAACTGATAATTTTTGTAATTTGAGATCTTATTTTACGAAGCTAAACACTTTTTTTGTGTTAAAACTAAAAGAATTTACATTAGGTAATTATCAAAAATCGTATAAAAAAAAATTGATCTTTATCCAACGTCTAGAGAAACAAACTTCAAAATTATTGGCTTTATTAATTGTTAAAAAATTGAGTAAAATTACAAATTTAAATCGGTATTATCTTAAAAATTTTCAATTAGGTACATGAAAATGTATTTATAAAATTACTCTAAGGGAATACTTCGAGGCTATTTAAAAGCGGATATAGAAAAATAGGTAATTTCATTAGTTTTCCAAACTAAATTTACGGGTTCGAATCCCGTTATCCGCTATAATTTCCATGGTGTATAGCCAAAAGGTAAGGCAATGACTTTTGATGTCATCATGTAAAGGTTCGAATCCTTTTACACCAGATGATTAAGCTCGCTTGGTGAAAATAGGTAAACACGATGGATTTAAAATCCGTTCCTAACTAGGTTACTGGTTCAAGTCCAGTAGCGAGTACTTGCATTATCTCAAAACAAAACTTTATATAAATAAAATCTATGCGTCTAGTCAAACGTCCATTAATTTCTATCATTAACAACCATTTAATCGATTATCCAACCCCAATAAATATTCATTACGCATGAAATTTTGGATTTCTTTCCGCAATGTGTTTAATTGTTCAAATTTTAACCGGTATTTTTTTGGCTATGCATTATACACCACATGTTGATTTAGCTTTCGCAAGTGTAGAGCATATTATGCGAGATGTTAATTATGGGTGATTATTACGTTACATTCATGCAAATGGCGCATCAATGTTTTTTATTGTTGTTTATGCTCATATATTCCGAGGGCTTTATTTTGGATCTTATACTCAACCACGTCAATGAGTTTGAGTCTTTGGTGTTATTATCTTCTTTTTAATGATGGGTACTGCATTTATGGGCTATATTTTACCTTGAGGTCAGATGAGTTTATGGGGCGCGACTGTGATAACTAATTTGGCATCGGCAATCCCTTTTATAGGTGACTACATTGTAACTTGATTATGAGGAGGTTTTTCTGTAGATAACGCAACACTAAATCGTTTTTTTAGTCTTCATTACTTACTTCCTTTTGTAATTGCCGCTTTTTCATTGATTCATTTAGCAGTTTTGCATCAAGACGGGTCAGGAAATCCTTTAGGTATTGATTCAAACGTAGATAAGGTTGCTATGTTTCCTTATTTTATTGTAAAAGATTTTTTAGGGTTAATTATTCTTTTAATTGTTTTTTCTATGTTCGTTTATTTTTCACCCAATGTACTTGGCCATGCGGATAATTATATTGAAGCTAATCCAATGGTTACTCCCGCACATATCGTACCTGAGTGATATTTTTTACCATTTTATGCAATACTAAGAAGCATCCCCCACAAACTTGGTGGCGTTATTGCTATGATTGCCGCAATTTTAATTTTAGCTTTTTTACCATGAATACATAGTACCGAAATTAGAAGTTCAAGGTTTAGACCTATTTATAAGTTTCTTTACTGAACAATGATTAGTTGTTGTGTTATGTTAGGGTGAATTGGTGGAATGCCTGTAGAAGAGCCTTATGTTTTAATTGGTCAAATTGCAAGTGTTTATTATTTTGTTTATTTTTTGTTTATTTTACCTATGTTGGGTAAAATAGAACGTTTTTTACTTGAGTTTAATATTCAAAGAACAGATGTGTAAAGTTTACACATCTGTTCTTTGAATATTAAGCGTACGGATAGAGGGATTCGAACCCTCATGACTTTAAAGTCCTTAGAATCTAAATCTAAGACGTCTACCAATTTCATCATATCCGTTTATTTTCGTAAAGTAATAAATTTAACTACTCCTATTGAATTTCTAAGAAGTTGATTTTCAATGATTTGTTTTTTTGCATCGGTTCGTTGATGCATTGTTAAAACTATCGCTCCAACCATAGCTATTAGTAATATTAAACTGGATAGTAAAAATAGTATGCTGTAATTAGTGTAAAGTACATTCCCAATAACTTTAATGTTAGATAAGGAATTTTCTTCGGTTAATCAAGATATTATTATTGATTGTTGATACGCTGATTTATAAATATAAAATTCCTTGATAGTCAAATTAAATTGGTAAAATAACGCGCTAAAAATAGCTATACCTAAAGGAATTAATGAAATAGAATTTAAATTATTTACTTTAACATTTAACATCATTACAACAAATAAAAAAAGTACTGCGATTGCTCCAACATAAACTATAAGCAACATAAATGATAGAAATTCCGCACCCAATAATAGAAGTAAACCCGCTATATTACAAAATACTAAAATTAGAAATAATACCGAGTGAACTGCATTTTTTGAGGTTATTACCATTAAAGATGAAGCTAAAGCGAAAAATGAAAAAATAAAAAATAAAAAAGTTTCTGTAGTCATAATAATTTAAGAAGTTTAAGCGAAAAAAGGGATTCGAACCCTCAACTTTAATCTTGGCAAGATTATACTCTACCATTTGAGTTATTTTCGCTAAGGCGAGGAGAGCTGGGAGGTTAAGCACTAGATTGTGAATCTATAGATCGTGGGTTCGAATCCCATTCTTCGCCTAATTATGTAAAATTGTCTGTTTTATATTAACAATAGCTTTACCTGGATTTAAATTTTTAGGACAAGCTTTACTGCAATTCATAATTGTATGGCAACGAAACAACCGAATTTTATGATTTAAAAAATTAAGCCTATAATTAGTACTGTTATCTCGAGAATCAACAATTCATCTGTATGCTTGTAATAAAATTGCAGGGCCTAAATATGTATCTTGGTTCCACCAATAACTAGGGCAGCTTGCTGAGCAACAAGCACATAAAATACATTCATATAAGCCATCAAGCTCCAACCTATCTTTTTTTGATTGCAACTGCTCTTTTTTTGATGCAAAACTATTTACTAACCAAGGTTTAATTAATTTATATTGAGAGTAAAAATTTGTTAAGTCTACTACTAAATCTTTTATAACGTACATATGAGGCAACGGATAGATTGTAATAAATTTACCTTCTTGACTCAAAGATTTTAAGCACGCTAGTGAATTTATTCCGTTTATATTCATTGAGCAGCTACCACATATACCTTCCCGACATGATCGTCTAAAACTAAGAGAAGAATCTTGTATATTTTTAATTTGAAATAACGCATCTAAAATCATAGGGCCGCAGTTTTTAGTTGAAATAGGGTAAATATTAAATCATGGTTTTTGTTGACGATGTGGAATTCAACGATATATCCTTACGTACCGTTGAGAGTCTAAGGATTGGGATACCAAATTTAGCTTGTAAGAGTTTTTAGTTAAAAACATATTAATTTATTAAATTAAAAAATAAAAAGAGAACTAAACCAAAACTTATAAATGTTATAAAAACGGTTGAAAAATACTGATATAAAAAAAGTCCTAAATCTCAGATTAAATATCTCAACCCGCTCATTAAATGATAAAGAAAAATTGATGTGCTTAAAATTAATACGCTTTTTTTAACTTCGTAAATTAAAACAGATTCTACGATTAAAACTCATTTTTGAGGTTCGCAAGAAAATGCTGACTTGATAAAATTTAATTCTAAGATTAGCAGAACTACCATAAAAATTCCTGAAAGTCTATGTCAAATTGATGACAAAGACGAAGATTGAGGTGTATATATTGTTAGATGTGGAGATAAAGGGCGGTTCAAAGATAAGAAGTATTGAAGCATATATTTAAAATTGTATTGTCCAGAATGGGATTCGAACCCATGACTCAAGAATCTTCAATCCTATGCTCTACCTACTGAGCTATCTAGACATATTAGATGAAGTAGGATTTGAACCTACGATAAACATTATTTATGTCAATTTTCAAAATTGATGCTTTCAACCACTCAGCCATTCATCCTAAGTTAGGGTAACAGGATTCGAACCTGTAACTTTCTGCTCCCAAAGCAAACACGATAACCATTTCGTTATACCCTATAAATAAATTAAGTAAATAAAATTAAAAATGCCATCATTAAGGCGAATAAAGCTACAGCCTCTGTTAACGCAAAACCTAAAATTGTATACCCAAATAATTGTTGTTTTAAAGAAGGATTTCTTGCGTAAGCCATTACTAATGAGCCAAATACAATACCAACACCTGCACCAACACCTGTTAGACCAATTGTAGCTAAACCTGCACCGATCATTTTTGCACTTTGAAGAGTAACGTTCATATTTTTATTTTATATTTATAAATTATAAGCCTCTCGAATAAAGCTAGAATCGGAATTGAACCAATATTATAAGATTTGCAATCTTTTGCATGAACCATTCTGCCACCTAGCCCTTAGTGAAAATAGGATTTGAACCTATAACTTTTGGATTATGATTCCAACGTTCTAACCAGATTGAACTATTTCACTGTTTAAATCCTCTTTACCTTTCGGATTTTACACCCATTATGAGGTAAAGAAGTCTGATCAGAAATAGAAAGGATTTCTAATTTAGTTTGTTTGAAAAATTTTAAAATAAATTTTTTATTTTTGTTAAAACCTTTTAATTGAATATGTAAATAACTATAACCTAATGCTTTTGCTTTTTTAAAAAGTTGGTTTAAAATTGCTTCGATAGCAGTTGAGGTTATTTTTTTTGTACCTTTTATTTTTTGAGTTCCCGCAGAGGTTCAAAAAATTACATTTCCTTGAATATTCGCCAAACAATATAAAATATTTGTTGAAGTAAAAAGAATTTTTAATACAAGAGATTTTGATTTAATTGGTAACATTTTTTTGTAATCAATTTATTTTAACCGACTAAAACTTCCATAATTAATAGTACTTTTAGCAAAGATGAATTTACTTTTGAGTTCGAAAAGGGATCAAGTACTTACTTAGCCTCACTTTTTAAGTTAAAATAGAGATATTTATTCTCATTCTAAAGCACCTTTATATCATTCGTATATAAAACCTATTGTTAAGATAATCAAAAAAAGAATCATACTTCAAAATCCAAACGGAGGTAAATCACTTAAAGTTAGAGATCAAGGAAATAAGAAGCTTACCTCCAAATCGAAAATTAAGAACAAGATAGCTACCAAATAAAATCTAATGTCAAAAGTGGTTCTTGCATCTTCAAAAGGATTAAACCCACATTCGTAAGCACTCACCTTTTCTTGATCAGCTTTTTGTGGGGTAACTATATAAGAAAGAATAAATATTGCCGAAGACAATAAAAATGCTAATCCGATAAAGATTAAAATCACTGAATATTCGCTAAAAATTAATTTCATAGTTTTCTATTAAAATAGTCAATTAAAGCTTAATAAAATACCACCCATAAAGAATACTCAACCTAAGGCTAAAGGTAGAAAGACTTTTCAACCAACCCTCATCAATTGATCATATCTGTATCTCGGAAAAGACGAGCGTACTCAAATAAATCCGAAAAGTAGTAAAGTAGTTTTCAAACCAAACCAAATTGTTGGAGGTAATCAATAAAATAACACTAAATTAATTGGAGGTAACCATCCACCTAGAAATAAAATAACTGCTAAACTACACATTAATATCATATTTGCGTACTCACCTAAAAAAAATAGAGCAAATCCCATAGCAGAATATTCAACATTGTAACCAGCTACTAATTCTGCTTCTGCTTCAGGTAGATCAAACGGAGCTCTATTCGTCTCAGCTAAAATGGAAATATAAAACATTATAAAAATAGGGAATAAAGGGATTACATACCAAATAGATTGCTGCGCTAATACAATTTCTGTTAAATTTAGAGAACCCGAACATAGTAAAACATTAATTAAAATTAAACCCATAGAAACCTCATAAGATACCATTTGGGCTGCTGAACGTAACGCTCCTAAAAAGGCATATTTTGAATTACTTGATCAACCTGAAATAATAATTCCGTATACACCTAAAGACGACATTGCTAATATATACAATACCCCAACATTTATATCAGAATATACTAACCCTTCACCTAAAGGTAAAACGCATCAAGAAATTAAGGCTAATAAAAATGTTATAATCGGAGCCAATATAAAAATACTAGTATTAGCGCTAGAAGGTAAAACAGTTTCTTTTACAAATAATTTAAGACCATCTGCTAATGGTTGTAACATTCCAAATATTCCAACAACATTAGGTCCTTTTCTTCGTTGCATTGCGGCCATAACCTTTCTCTCAGCTAATGTCATGTAAGCAACTGCAATAAGTAATGGTAAAATTAAAGAAATAATTTTTAATAGAGTTACGAGGATAAAGATCATCTTAATTTTAAGTTATTATATTATTGACATGAAAGTTGAAATAGCTGTTATCAACTCCAGATCCAAACATAGACCAACTAATAACATTATAGATAAACCCATAATTAATGAAGTTGGTTTATCCACTTTAAACAAAATTGGCCAATGTATTTTCCTATCAAAATAAACAGATTTTATTAAACGGATGTAATAAAAACATGCTACACAACTCATAATAATTGCAATTATGCTAACCCCAATATTATTGTTTTGAATAATAATCAACAGTACAAATAATTTTGAGAAAAAACCTGCTAAAGGAGGTATCCCTGCCATCGAAAATAAAAAAATTAAAACTACAAAAGCTAATGCAGGGTTAGTAGTAGATAACATGGCTGCATTTTCCAAATAACGTGCTTGGTATATTTTTGGAAATTTATATTGTTTCAGACTCATAATAAAACCAAAGGTTCCCAATGATGTTATTATATACACTAAAAAATAGAATAACACGCTAAAAATACCCGCTGCGGTTCCTGTTATAAGTCCAAGGAGTAAAAAACCCACATGATTTATTGAACTGTAAGCCATAAAACGTTTTCATTTTACTTGGGTAAACGCGCCTAATGTACCTATTAATAATGATAATAAAATACATGGTAAAATAATCAGACTTCATCAACTTATTCAATCGTGAAACGCAAAAAATAAAAGTCGAAAAAGCACTGAAAAAGCACCTAATTTAGGTATACTTGAAAAAAAGGCGGTAACTGTAATCATTGACCCTTCATATACATCAGGAGCCCACATATGAAATGGGCTGGCACTGATTTTAAATAATAAGGCTATAATTACAAAAGCTAAGCCTGTTTTAATACCGCTCGATATTATAAAATCACCTGTAATAAATCCTGTAAATAGTTTCGAGAAATCATTTAAATTAGTTACACCTGTTAGACCATAAATTAACGAAAAGCCAAATAACAAAAGTGCGGAAGCAAAAGCCCCTAAAACAAAATATTTTAATCCTGCTTCCGTAGAAAACTCTGAAGTGCGTTTAAAACTAGCTAACACATAGAAAATAAGAGCTTGCAATTCCAAGGTTAAATATATACTTAACAAATCATACGATCTTACTATAAATAACATAGAAATAACTGCTAACAGAATTAAAATTCAAAATTCAAATGACGTAACTTTTTGTTGAGTAGAGTACAAAAAAGTTAAAAAAAATCAACTAATTACAGATAATAATATGATAATTTGTGCACCATAACTAAAATTATCAAAAATAAAAAAGTTATTTCAACTTATCAAGTTTAGGATCTCTTGAGAAATTGCTAAATATAACCCAAATAAAAGAATTTGTATTGCAAGCTTTCCTAAATTTATACTTAAAATTGGAAACCCTAAACTAACAGACGAGCTAAAAAACACTCCGTAAATTAATACGATAACCACACTTACTAATATGTAAATTTCTAAAAGTATTGAATATAAATCGTATAGTATATAAGTCATAGCGGTCAAATTTTATATAAATAATTCTATCGAGTAACGGATTAATTCAATGTAAGTTATTTTTATCATTGTTGAGAATATTAAATGTATTTTTTCAAGATGAACGTAATCCTTTGCTATTGTTTTCAAACCTAAATTTATATGGATTAAAAAAAAGCTCACGTTTATTATCAAAAATTCAATATCAATTAATAAACTTCCAATAACAATGAAAGCTCCTCAACGTAAACCAAACCAATTAAATTTTTGTAACATTTTATATTTTTAACTGCTCTATTAAATTCATTGTAGAAAAATGAAGTTCATTTAATAAAGAATTTGGATGTAAACCTACCCATAGAATTAGTAAAACAAGAGGGGCTAAAATTCAAAATTCTCTACGAGAAATATCCTGAAAAAACGAGAAATATTGAGTTTTTAATACTCCAAATATAATTCTATTAAGTAATCAAATAGAATAAGCAGCTCCTAAAATCATACCTAGACTAGCTAAGATTGTTACGAGTATACTTGATTGAAAAACTCCAAATAAAACTAAAAATTCTCCTATAAAACTACTTGTTCCAGGAAACCCTAAATTAGCAAAGGAGAAAAAAAGAAAAAATGTTCCAAAAATAGGCATCACTTGAATTAAACCGGTGTAATATTTTATGATTCTAGTTTTATGTCGATCGTAAAGAATACCTATACATAGAAAAAGAGCACTAGAAATCAGACCATGGCTAACCATAAGTAATAAGCTACCCTCAATTCCTTGAAAAGTGAGTGAAAAAATTCCAACAGTTACAAAACCCATGTGTGAAACAGAAGAGTAAGCAATGATTTTCTTTAAATCAACTTGCCGTAATGTAGTTAATGAAGCATAAACTACCGCTATTAAACTCAGTGAAAACACAAAAGGTGTGAAAAAAATTGAGGCGGAGGGGAATAACGGTAAAGAAAAACGCAAGAATCCGAAACCACCTATTTTTAATAAGATACCGGCCAAAATAACGGAACCTGCTGTTGGTGCTTCAGCGTGAGCTTCTGGTAATCAAATATGGAATGGAATCATAGGTATCTTAACTGCAAAACTTGCGAAAAATGCTAATCACAAGATTAATTGCCTAAACTCTGAAAATTGGGCTTGTCATAATAGTTGAATATCAGTTGTTCCTGTTTGGAAATATACGCAGACTAAACCTAACAACATTAACAAAGATCCCATTAAAGTATATAGAAAAAGCTGATAAGCTGCTCGTATTTTTCTTAAGCGTGATCCCCACACCCCTACAATTAAAAACATCGGAATCAATACGCTTTCAAAAAAAATATAAAAAAACAACAAATCTAAAACACTAAAAACTTGAATAAGGCAAAATTCTAGTATTAAAAAGCATATTAAGTATTCCTTTACTAAAGTTTGTACAGAATTTCAACTAACTAAAATGCAAACAATTGTAAGAAAAGTTGTTAAAAGAATAAAAAACAATGAAATCCCATCAACACCAACCGTATAGTAAATATTTCATTCCTGTAATCAATTAACTGTGCACACAAATTGAAACAAAGAAGTATTTGAATCAAATCCAACTCAAATAAAGAGAGAGAAGATAAATGTTAAACAAGAAGTATATAATCCAACCAATCGGCATAAATGGATATTCATAGAAGGGATAAAATGTAGAATTATTACGCCGCAAAAAGGGGTTAGAGAAGTAAGTAATAAAGGATTAAATAATTCTGTGGTCATTTACATAAATTTTTTGAGTCTAGATTGATTCGAACAATCAACCTTACGCTTATCAAGTTACAGTCGATAGATTTTACCTCTGTCTAAAACTGTACAGGACAGTTTCCTGTCATACAGCTCCAACGAATTTTTCGTAGATGTTGAGAGCTTATCTTTCTACATTACAAGAAAGCTTTTGCTTAAACACTCTTCCTTAATACACGTTTCAGTTTTTTTATTTTTAAGACTTTTTAGGATTTTACTTTACACCAAAGAAAACTGTTTAACCCAACTAAATATACGCTCTTTAGTTTATGTTTTTCCTAAATTAGAGTTACGATGTTTTCAGTAAATTTCTGTTCGTATCCTTAAACCTTTTATTAAATTTAGCTTTAATTTTAATAAATTATAAATTAACTACACATTCGGATTAAGAATGATAAGATTTTCACTTATCTAAAAAAACTAATTTATTATCAAGCACTTTCTATTTTATAGTTTCAGTACTAACGTGTCACACGCGTACGCTCTAACCTTTAAGCTATAGACTCTAAGTTAAATAAAAAATAATAATACTATATATAAAACGAATGGTAAGGAAATTATTGCATAATTTGTCAAAGGAAAAAATAAAATAATTAAAAAAAAACAAAGTCCTAATATTGTAAAAAATAAATAATGCGTTATTTGACCTGTTTGTATATGCTTTAACGTACCTGCTCAAGATGGGATTATTTTTATCAAACCATAAGGACCTACTATTTCAATAAACCCACGATCTAAATTTTTGAAAGAAACACTATACCCGAAATTGAGAACAGGTCTAATTAAAAATTTATTATACAAAGAATCTCAATACCATTTCTTGTTTATTAAAAACGCGAAAAAACTGACAGTTTTTACTTTTTTGTATCATCTATATGAAGAAATATTTAAAAATGAAGCTAATATTATACCAAGTACACTTAGAAAAAAAGGCAGCCATTTAATTTTAGTTTGTAGATACTCTGCCTCAATTTGATTAGAATGTACAGGTAAATTAAAAATAGAGACTTTTCAAAAATCTGTTCCGAAGCCTATAAAAAAATCTTTGCAAAAATACCCTACGAACACACTTCCAAGAGCCAAAAATATTAATGGTATTAATATTAATAAATTCGATTCATAGGTGGTGTTAACATTGACCCTATTCATATTACAATTATTTATAAATGTTAGATAAAGTAAACGGAAGGAATAAAAAGCTGTAAAAAAAACAGCTAAACTTCCTAATCAACAAGCTAAACCACTAAAAGCAATATTTAAGTTAGAATTTGTTAGCGCTTGCGCTATTTCTATAATAAAATCTTTTGAGTAAAAACCTGCTAGAAAAGGGAAGCCGGCCAAAGCCAACGAACCTATCAACATAACAGAATAAGTTAAAGGTAAAAACTTCTTCAAAGATCCCATTCTTCTCATATCCTGTTCGTCAGAAACTGCGTGAATAACCGAACCTGCGCTTAAAAAAAGTAAAGCTTTAAAAAAAGCATGATTTGTTAAATGAAACATACTTACGTTGTAACATGACAAACCACAAGCAAATACCATGTAGCCTAATTGGCTACAAGTTGAATATGCGATAACTCTTTTTAAATCATTTTGAAATACACCTACCATAGCAGCAAAAAAAGCTGTTAGTGCTCCAAAAATAACTAAAATTTGTAACACAAATATCGAATATTCCATTAATGGAGAAAACCGAACAATTAAAAAGACCCCTGCAGTTACCATAGTAGCAGCATGGATCAATGCCGAGACAGGAGTTGGCCCTTCCATTGCGTCTGGAAGTCATGTGTGTAAACCTAGCTGTGCTGATTTTCCAAGGGCGCCTATAAATAATAAAAGCCCTATTACAGTTATGCTATTAATTTTAAACTGTAAAAAAGAAAAATAGTAATCCTGAAAAAATGGAGTTACTGAAAAAATTGTTAAATACTCAACAGAACTAAATGTGTAAAAAATAGTAAATATAGCAAGACCCAACCCAAAATCACCGACTCTATTCACAACTAACGCTTTTATCGCAGATTGATTTGCTGCTAAACGAGTGAATCAAAAGTTTATCAGTAAATAAGACGCTAAACCAACACCTTCTCAACCAAGAAACATCTGTAATATATTGTCGGCTGTAACTAGAACAAGCATAAAAAACGTAAAGACCTCTAAATAAGCCATAAATCTAGGGCAATGGGGGTCAGTTTCCATATAACTAATGGAATATAAATGTACTAAACTTGAAATTGAAGTAATTACAACTAACATCACTGCGGTTACTGAATCAAATAGAAATCCTCATCGTACTAATAAAACTTCTGCATTAATTCAAGGTAATAAAGAGAATTGACAGGTAATACCACAAAATCCTACCTCATAAAAAATCAGTAAAGACAAAATAAAAGAACTTATTACGCAAGTTGTTGAAAAAATGCTTGCTCCGTAACGACCTAATCAACGACCACCAAACCCAGAGATTAAAGAACCTAATAAAGGTAATCAAATTATTGTAATATACATTGATGTTAGTTATTTTGAATAAACAGACTTGACGTTAATGCTAATTGAATCTAAAATTTGAGAATCACAAAATAGTGCCGAATTTTTAATCATTATACTTATTAACTCGTCTGCCTTTTTATTATTCAAACTTTTGGTATCGGAAATACTTAAAGTAGGACTTACTGAAAAAATTCTTTTTATATCACTTAAATAGTTAGAAAGTAAAAGGTTTAATTTAGTTTGGTTATCCGTTGATTTTTTAATCAATGATAAAGCTTCTGCTTCATTGGCTTTAATTATTTCTTTTCGAGCCTTCAAAGATTTCAAAAATTTAGGGAGGAAAAAATGGGTTAATGAAATATAAAATACAGTAAAGATTAAGAACAATCAAAAGATTTGTGGAAATATAATTATATAATCTAATTGTGGCATTTTAATGTAAATCTAGAACATCATTTAAATAAATACAAGTTAATAAAGTGAAAACATAAGCTTGAAGGGCGGCAATTGCTAATTCTAATCCAGTTAAAGCTACAAGAAGTCCTAAAGGAATAACATGAAATATAGCTAATAAACCGCCAGCTGAAAGCATAGTCCATGCAAATCCAGCAATAATCTTTAATAAAGTATGGCCTGATGTCATATTAGCAAATAATCGAATTGACAATGTAAAAACTTTAACTGTATAAGAAAGTAATTCAATTGTAATGATTAAAGGTACAATGATTAAAGGTACCCCTCTAGGTAAAAACAACGAAAAAAATTTTATGCCGTGAGTTTGAATTCCTATTATGTTTACACCAATGAAAATTGAAAGAGCTAAACTAAAAGTAAATATAATATGACTTGTAACTGTAAAACTGTAAGGCACCATCCCAATTAAATTACAAAACAGTAAAAATAAATGTAAACTAAAAACGAAGGGGAAATATAGCTCTCCTTTAGCACCAAGATTTTCGCGCAACATATTTGCTGTTACCTCATAAAAAGATTCTTTCGTTAATTGTCAACTAGTGGGTACTAAGCTCCCTTTGTAAAAACTCAAACTAAGTCAAAATAAAGAGAGGCTAAATGTTAAAATCATAAAAATTGATGAGTTAGTTAATGATAAATTAACACCTGCGATTGATATAGGTAAAAGAGTAACAATTTCAAACTGTTCTAACGGGCTTGGGATAAAAGTATATTTAGACATATTGTTTTATTTTGATCAGGAGAAGAAGGAATCGAACCCTCAACCCTTGGTTTTGAAAACCAGAGCTCTACCAAATTAAGCTATTCTCCTTGTTTGACATAGAGTAATTATGTACGTTTATCAACCAACGCTACTACCTTGGTTAATTTTGCTATTTGATATGTATCAATAATCGTAGATGTTGAAAGTAAAAGTTGGCTTAAAGGTTGATTTAAAAGATTAATTTCCGCTAAATCAAAAGATTTTATTAACGCCAAGTTTGAGAATCAATCTAAAATCAGAAATAGGTGGTGTTTCCTTAAGTCCAAACTATAATTCGGGTTGTAGTTTTTAAGTACAACCAAAACTCGTTGGTTAGTTAACAACTCTAAAAAAAGGGTTAGCACCAAAGTTTCAAGACTAAAAACAGAGTCTTTTAATCTATGCAGTTCCAAAGAATTTGAACCATAAGATTTCTGTTTTGGAACAATTAGTTTTTTATCAAATTGGTCAAAAACTTGTATAAAACTTGTATAAAACTTAGTATTTGGTAGATAAAACATCTTGTTATTAATTCTGGAGATAACCGGATTCGAACCGATGATTTTATGTATGCAAAACATACGTTTTACCATTTAAACTACACCCCCTTCTATAGTGGTTTTTTATTCATCGGTTCGGTTTAAAAATTTTTAAACCGAACCGATGAATAAAAAACCACTATAGAAGGAGAGGTGTTCCTGATAGCTGAATGGTTAAAGCGAGTAGCTGTTAACTACTAGATTGTAGGTTCAAATCCTGCTCAGGAAGTCGGGGTAATTAGCTCAAGTGGTAGAGCATTTCGTTTACATTGAAAAGGTTAATGGTTCAAATCCATTATTACTCATTGTGTTTGTAGCTTAACTGGATAAAGCATTAAACTACGAATTTAGAGAGTGGAAGTTCAAATCTTTCCAAACACAGTTGAAGAAGATGCGGGTGTATAGCTTAACTGGATAAAGCATTAAACTTTTAATTTACAGATCTTAGGTTCGAATCCTAATACACTCACAATTATGTGGTTAAATTAATACTAATGTTCCCAATCGATGTTTACTCAAATGAGTTTTTTTATAGAATTTGTTATGTTTTTATAAGTTTAATGCTCACGGTATCAATTATTGTAAACAAATTTGAGACAATAATCTTGATTGAAATAATCCCATTTATTTATTTTGGTAAAAAATTTACGGTGGTAGAAATAACTGATTTAATAGAATTATTATGATTTCTAATCTCTTCAATCTCTTTTTTAACTTTGTGACCCTTTATAATTTTTCATTTAAATCAATTTTTTAAACCAAGTTGATACATATATCAACTTTACTATATCAACTTTACTTTCAAACAATTTTTTTTTATTAGTGGTTTTTCATGAGCTTTAAACTACTTTGAAATTTTGCCGAATATACTACAATTATTAATTGAATTAAAACCTACTGGTACTGATCGGTTAGAAGCTTTATTAACCTTAGATATTCAGTTAAATCTCTTAAAATACATAGTTTGGGTAGTGGAATTTCAATATTTAGTTAATTTCATAATGTTAAATATTACATTTTGTCTAATTTTCTCAAACCTTTTTTGAACCCTCAGTTTAAAATACTACTTGATAGCAAATTATCGAAAGGTAATTTTATTTTGCATTGTAGTTATTTTGTGTCTTCTATTACCTTCAGATATAATTTTTCAAACTTTAATCTTTATTTTATTCTTTCTACTTTTTGAATTCCTTTATTTTTCCTTATGTTTAAAAGTAACAAATCAAATAATAGCACAAACTTATGCCAACTTTAAAACAGTTATTGAATAAAGCCCGCATTAAATCAAAAATTAAAAAACGTTCAATTGCATTAACTAAAAACCCTCAAAAAAAGGGGGTTTGTATTCGTGTGTACACTATAAATCCTAAAAAACCTAATTCTGCTGAACGTAAAGTTGCTAAAGTTCAATTAACTTCAGGGAAATCCGTGATAGGTTATATTCCTGGAGAAGGGCATTCTTTACAAGAACACTCTTTAGTATTAGTTCGTGGCGGTCGTGTCAAAGATTTACCAGGGGTTTTTTATCATTTTATACGTGGTAAATATGATTTGATGTCTGTAAAAAACCGAAAATCTGCTCGATCAAAATACGGCAAAAAGAAATAACAATGGTTTTTTGCTCCTATCGTTTAAATGGTTAAGGCAGTACTTTTTCGTAGTATAAATGTGAGTTCAAATCTCACTGGGAGTAAAACGGGGTAGAGTAATTGGTAACTCATTAGGTTCATGTTCTAAAATTATAGGTTCAAATCCTATCCCCGTAAAATAAAATTTAGCATTAACAATGAAAAATAAAGCTAGAATCATGATTAAGTCACATCAATTTTTCTTAAATTATGCTTTAATCAGAAATTTTAAAGAATCCTACAAACTTAAATTAAACTCTAAAGTTACCGCAAACTTAGAAACAGCAACTGTTCGTACTTTACAATCTTGATTTTACAAAAGTTATCACAAAATATTATAGGGTAGTAAGAAAATATTAAAATTTATAACCTAAATAAAAGAGTTTGATCCTAGCTCAGAATGAACGTTATTGATTAGCCTAACACATGCAAGTTAAAATATGAATTGGCGCACGGGTGAGTAACACATAGAAATTGATTTTAGAATAATTACGCAATGTATGAAAAGGTTAAACCCGCTCTAAAAAAGTCTATGCAAGATTAAGTTGTTGGTAATTAAAGTCTACCAAGCTTATGATCTTTAGTTGGTCTGCGAGGATGAACAACCACATTGGAATTGAAAAACGGTCCAGACTTTATAAAAGGCAGCAGTGGGGAATATTGGGCAATGGGCGAAAGCTTGACCCAGCTAAATCAAATATGTGAATAAGGTAATTAACTGTAAAACATATTTTAGTGTACAAATAATGATTACTCGAAAAAGTCCTGGCTAATTTCGTGCCAGCAGCCGCGGTAAAACGAGAAGGGCAGACGTTATTCAAATTAATTGGGCGTAAAGCATACGTAGGTTGAATATTAATTTTTGATTTAAATTTTAAATTTCATGTTAAAAATAATTAATAAACTAATATTCTTGAGTTTAAGCGAAGATTATAGAACTTTAAACGGAACAGTAAAATGTATTGATATTTAAAAGAATCTCAACAGCGAAAGCAATAATCTAAATTAAAACTGACATTGAGATATTAAAGCATGGGTAGCAAAAGGGATTAGATACCCCTGTAGTCCATGCCCTGAACAATGAGTGTTAACCTTATGGTTTAAAATTATGAGGTTAAGCTAAGGCTAAAACACTCCGCCTGGGAACTACGGCCGCAAGGCTAAAACTCAAAGGAATTGACGGGGACCTACACAAGCAGTGGAGCATGTGGTTTAAATCGACAATACGCGCGAAATCTTACCAATTTTTGCATATTATACAGGTGTTGCATGGCTGTCGTCAGTCCGTGCTGTGAAGCGTTTGGTTTATTCCAATAAACGGACAAAACCCTCATGTATTTTAGAATGCAAACTATTGAAGATATATCAAAGGAAGGTGAGGATGACGTCAAGTCTTCATGACCCTAATAAATTGGGCTACTTTCATGTGCTACAATGATCTTTTCAGAAGGAAGTAATGTTGAAAAACATAATTAAACCTCAAAGAAAATCATGTACGGATTATTTTCTGAAATTCGAAAATATGAAGATGGAATTGCTAGTAATCGTATATAAGAATGTTGCGGTGAATTTGTTCTTAGGTCTTGTACACACCGCCCGTCACGCTATGGGAATTTATTTCATTGAAAAATTAATAGTTTAAGATGAAAAAAGGACTGAAGTGAAGTCGTAACAAGGTAGCCGTAGGGGAACCTGCGGCTGGATTATTTAACGTAAATATCTACTACCCTACTAAAAAACTAAGGCGTAATAAAAGCAATATGTATGAACAAATTAATTACATTAATACATCAACTTTATTATTTTTAATAAGTATTATAGGTATATTTTTAAATCAAAAAAACATTTTAGTAATGTTAATGTCTTTAGAAATGATGTTTTTAGCTGTGAGTTTTAATCTTATTTTTTCTTCAATTTTATTAGATGACATTACAGGGCAGATTTTTTCATTATTAATTTTAACTGTTGCTGCAGCAGAATCTTCAATAGGATTAGCAATTTTAGTGATTTACTATAGAATACGTAGTGTCATAACAGTTGAGTTAATGACTTTAATGAGCGGGTAA